AAAACTCGTTGTCGGACCTGATTAATTGCTTTTTGTTGTTCAAAATGAATGGTTTCATTTTTATAATTTTCTAATCGTTCCAAATTCTCAGAAGCAGCATTAATCAAATTTGATTTTTCACGTTCTATCTCAGAGTACCCATTCACTCGAAACTCATCTGCCTCGATTTCTACTTTCCGCAAGCGAGTTCGGGCTTTTTCGAGCTGTTCAATGGCTGCTCCACGTAGTTCTTCTGAATTTCGAATAGTGCTCAAGATCCTCTGTTTTCGATTATCTAATAAATCACTTAATGAAAGTAGATTTCCGTCCTATTTATTTCACAACCTTCATGATCTCTTCCCGAACCAAACATGAATCTTTCGATTCATTTGGCTCTCACGCTCAGTTACTTATAGGGCGTTCCTATATCTTTTCATGTAATGAGCCTACCCTTTCCTCTCTGTTCGTATTCCAAGATAGTGAAACGGAAACAAGATCAGGATATTCTGAGGGTTCTTCCGACCAAACAAAATTTTGTAATTGCCAGCAAAGTTGTTTCTTTTTTTGTCTTTTTTCTTCAAATCCAAAAAATTTTTATTATTTTATTGATACTTTCGCTTTATATACATAATAACTATAATATAGGTTGCCGATTCAGCATTGTTTAAACGGGCAGGTGTCTGACCCATTTCCCTTTTCCAGTAAATAGTTCAGTTCAAATCACTTTATTGATATGAGTGTTCTATATCAGATAAATTGACAACTTTTTTGAAGCCGTCTCCTACTAACTCCTACTAACGTAGTGGTAGAAAGAGTACCACGCTGTGTGTTGACTTCAAACGGTTTTGCTTTAACCATGTTAATGATACTACATTATTGGTTTATAGAGAAGAGAGTCAAAGTGGATTTACCAATAAAAAAGTCACGAAATGCTATAGTTCTTACATATGATTTCTTAATTTATTCAGAAGTAATTCGTCGAGATTGTACACCCCCCCCTCCTATAAAAAAAGTGCAGCTGGTTAGATCCAGCCTTTTTTTTTGAAATAAACAACTCGCACACACTCCCTTTCCAAAAAAGATCAATACACCAAGCACTACACTTAGATTTATTGGATTTGTTGCTAAAATATCGGTATTAAACCCGAAACTCCCGGCGCATGGCCAGTGACCTAAGGAAACGAAAGAATCGGTTACATTTTTCATATGCTCTCCTCTTATAAATAGAACTAACAAAATCGAACAGAGTTCTGTATAAGTTCGCCGCCACTGTTTGGATTGATTTCTTTTTTTTTTTTTTCTGAATTTCCTTATTTAATAAATAGATTGATTTTCTTTTTCATCTATTCGTTATGATACGAATAGTTTCATATTCATTAATATGAATAATTTTTATTAATAATGAAGATTTCAATGAAAAAATAAGATACTTATTGCCTTTCTAGCCACACGGAAATTGCGAAAGACCTCATTTGTTACAATGCTTCTTATTAAATTAAATAATAAAAAAAAAGAAAGAATTTTCTATTTTCTATTAAATAAATTCACTAGGGGGGGGGCAAAAGCGGGTGGATCCTCTAATTCCTTATCCTCAAGCTAGCCCTTCCCCTACTAGGGTGATTGTCCCAACGAATAAATAGAAAAAAAATTCGATTAATTAATTTTAGGGGTAAAGCGTCGGTATAATGCGAAAAGCGGGGGTTCAAGTACATCGCAATAAAATACTAAAATGAAATACGTATTTTTATTTTCAAATTTCTAGGATTAAACAAAAGGATTTGCAAATAAAAGGGCTAATGCCACAACCAGTCCATAAATTGTTAAAGCTTCCATAAAAGCCAGACTAAGCAATAAAGTACCTCGTATTTTACCTTCTGCTTCTGGTTGTCTCGCGATACCTTCTACAGCTTGGCCTGCAGCAGTACCTTGACCGACTCCAGGTCCAATGGAAGCAAGCCCTACTGCCAATCCGGCAGCAATAACAGAAGCGGCAGAAATCAGTTGATTCATGGTAAATTTTATTCCTCGTACAAAAAAAGAAATGGTTAATGATACAATCAACCAATGAATTATCGCCTCCCATTTGATTTCATCATTAAGACCTAACCCAGCAAAAACAAACAAGTAGAGGTAACTAAGAACTCAAAACGAAAATGATGCTATTTCTGAATCAGCAGAACTGCTTAGGCATCTTGTTTGTTTATAGTTCCCACTATCTAATGTAGTCTTTCTTTGGAAATCCATATGGTTCCGGTTCTTCGGTTTCTTTATTCCAAAAAACCCTTTCATTCGACTTTTTATTTTACTTTTTTTTTGTTCGTTCTCTTCTATATGCTTGACTTCATCTATTTATTATAAAAATACACAGTCAGAGATCAAATAGAAAGACTTCCGATAGACGGATTCATCTGTTTATGGGCAGTCCGTATCTAACTAATGAATTTCTAATATTACATATACATTTGTTTCTTCCATAACGTAAACCGCTCGTTCGATTGAGTCAGATTCTATCTAGTCTTAAAACATTCTTCGAAACAGCCATAGGAATTGGCTTATGCTTATAGACATTACATATACCCAACGAAATCCCTCTAATCAACTTTTTTTGAAATCTTCTTTGTTTGTAAACTCTTCTCTTCCTTTTCTTTATAATTATCACACAATTACAATCCCGCAAAAATATAAACGAATGGGTGGGGTCATTAGCCTAGCTAGAATTGAATGGTTCTATATCAAGATTTGATTATCCAATTGCAGACCATTTTGGTCAATCGTTGAATTCAATTGAAAAAGGAATGTTTCCTTCTATGGAAAGAACGTTGTTTTTGTTTATAAACACATGTTGGAAAAGAAAAAAAGAATATAAAAATTTATATTATATGAATCCTAATATCGTAATTGACTCGGCAAATCTGGAAAAAGAATATTTATTAGATTAGAGTGGAAAGATATGATCAAAATATACCAAAAGGGGGGTTAGGAAAAAGATCTTTTTGATCTCTTTCCTTTTTTTACAATTCCCCAATATCGTATATCTTTCTTGTTCCTGCTCTATAGATCCTATCTATCCGATTTTTATACCTATTTTTATATATAAATTCCTTCATTAGATTATCTTGAGTCACGCTTGAGTTTTGGAATAAGCTTTTTTTTCCAAAACAAAAAGAAACTTTTGGGAAGCTAGTTAATGATGACCCTCCATGGATTCGCCTATATAAGCTGCAGCTAAAGTTGCAAAAATAAGAGCTTGAATTCCGCTTGTGAATAATCCAAGAAACATGACAGGTATGGGAACTACTGAAGGTACTAAAGAAACAAGAACAACAACTACTAATTCATCAGCCAATATATTCCCAAAAAGTCGAAAACTAAGTGATAAAGGCTTAGTGAAATCTTCTAGGACGTTAATTGGTAAAAGTATTGGGGTTGGTTGAATGTATTTACTAAAATAACCCAATCCTTTTTTTGTAAGACCCGCATAGAAATATGCCACTGACGTGGGTAAAGCTAAAGCAACAGTAGTATTTATATCATTCGTGGGTGCAGCTAACTCTCCGTGAGGCAACTGTATGATTTTCCAAGGTAAAAGAGCACCCGACCAGTTCGAAACAAAAATGAATAGAAACATAGTTCCAATAAAGGGAACCCAAGGGCCATAATCTTCTCCAATCTGAGTTTTGCTCAAATCTCGAATGAATTCGAGAACATATTCGAAGAAATTCTGGCTATTGGTTGGAATTGTTTGTGGATTTCGAACCGCTATAGTGACTGAACCTAATAAGATAGCAATTACGACCCAAGAAGTGATAAGTACTTGGCCATGAACTTGGAAACCCCCTATTTGCCAATAGAGGTGTTGACCTACTTCCACACCAGATATATCGTACAGCCCCTTTAGTGTGTTGATGGAACATGGTAGAACATTCATATTACCCTCTGTGACAGAAATAGAACTTTTAAAAGAATTATTTTGATTCAAACATCTCTTCTCTCATCTCTTCTCTTTCTCGCTTCGCCTAGCATCGTCGATTTTGCATACCAATACCAAAGAATCACATAATATCCCCAGAAATTTGGATCTCTTTTTTTCGATTCAGGATATAGTAACCGATTCAATGAATCAATCTATTGAGTTCCAAAAGTTTATTGACTTATCTTATTATTAATCAACGGTTTCTTATATAGCTAGAATGGCCCTCACAAAGTGCAGATACTAATTTGTTAAGAATCAAGCGGATTGAAGCGATAGCGTCGTCATTAGCTGGAATCGAAATATCTGCCAGATCTGGGTCACAATTTGTATCGATTAAACAAATCGTCGGAATCCCTAAAGTGATACATTCCCGAAGAGCCGTATATTCTTCATGCTGATCAACGATTATTACAATATCAGGCAACCCCGTCATATACTTGATTCCACCCAGATATGTTTGCAAATGAGATAATTTTCTCTTCAACATTGCAGCATCTCTTTTCGGTAGACAGTTGAGTTTCCCCGCCCTTTGTTCCGCTCTCAAATCCCTGAACTTATGAAGTCTCGTTTCTGTAGTGGACCAATTCGTTGACATACCACCGAGCCATTTTTTATTAACATAATGACAGCGAGCCCTTATTGCAGCTAATGCTACTGAATCCGCAGCCTTACTTTTTGTACCAACTATTAAAAAGTGCTTTCCCCTACTTGCTGCGTCAAAAACTAAATCACAGGTTTCTGATAAAAAACGAGCAGTTCTAGTAAGATTTGTAATATGAATACCTTTACGCTTTGCAGAGATGTAAGGTGCCATTCTAGGATTCCATTTCCTAGTACCATGACCGAAATGAACTCCCGCTTCCATCATCTCTTCTAAATTGATGTTCCAATATCTTTTTGTCATTTCTCCCCACATTTTCTTTTTTTTTTTTCAAAGTACCCTGAAAATAAATAATTGTTCCGAAGGAACTTTCTCCCGTAAATAGACCATGCATCAACGGCCCAGGCCAAAATAAAACGGGGAATATCTTTCCATTTGGTATTATCTTTAATACCAAATCAAACGACTGGTTCAATTCGAATTATTTAAAAGAAACGAATAAGTCCGCTTTTCGAAATTTGGAATTCCTGTCAAAAATTTCTCTTATGTGTTGTATCATGAAAATTTCTTTTTGTTTTTGGATATGCAAGAACTAAAAAACTCTCTGTGGTGAAACAAAATATTGCTTATTTCCCCCTTAACCAAATTATTCCTTTTTTTTTCCAAAGAAATGTTGTTGTGTTGCCTTGAGCGGCGGACAATTCCTTTGAATCCGGTACCAACGGGTATCATCCCACCCAGAACAACATTCTCTTTCAGACCTTTCAACCAATCAATACGACCCCGCAGAGCAGCTTTTGCTAAAACTCGGGCGGTTTCTTGAAAACTCGCTTCGGATATGAAACTTTGAGTATTCAAAGATGCCCTCGTTAATCCCAATAAGATTGCTCGGTAACAGATTGTTTCTTCCAAAGCGCGCCCTGTCCGCTCTGCTCGCAACAACCCGATTAGTTCTCCGGGTGAAAAAGCATTTGACATTCCATCTTCTGAAACCAAAACTTTTGATGTTATTTGGCGTACAATAATCTCTATATGCCTATTATGGATCTGCACCCCCTGGGATCGATAAACCTTTTGAATCTTATTAACCAAAGAGATACGACTTTGCGCTATGGTTAACTCAGCGCCAATTAAAAATCCCCAAGGAATTCCAAGAATTTTGGTTATATTTTCATTCCAACCCTCAACCCTCTTTTCTAAATTCATCGATATTGAATCAATCGAACGAACTTCCAACACCTGTTCTACTTTTGGAAGACCTTGCGTTATATCACCCGATCTCGATTTTTCGTATATAAATGTAACTAATGTATCTCCTTCGTAAATTATTTCTCCATAATGGCCATGAACGGTTGCTCCTGGAGTGGCCAAATGAGGCTTGGCCGATCTGATTACTAAGGAGTCACCATGAACGGTTACAATTTGTCCCGATTTGATGTGTGATCTATATTTGTATATAGATCCATTTTCATAAAAAAGCTGTCCAAGGCTAATTATTGAGAATGTCTTCTCACAAGAATTGTGATGTAGAAAACACCAATTCAAATCGAATGCATTAAAAATGGTGTTACTACATGGATCGGAATTCAAAATTCTACCCTTTTCATCTAGTAAATAATAGAGAACGTCTTGGAAAAGGTTTTTGAAATTGTCAAGTATTAAATATTTCTTTAATAAGATCTGATTATCAGTCAGATAATAGTTTCGTGAATCAAAATTCGTAATTTTAGCTATAGTCCCTAAGGGCCCAAAGGAATTTCTAATCAAAATAGCGGGATCCTCCTTAATTGATTTTTTTTTCCCATTGTCAGATTTCGAACCATTGACTTTGAGGGGACCAACTCGAAAACAATTCGATGATGACAAAATGAGAAGGGATGGTAATTGCTTATTGATATTCAACGACGTATGAATAGTCCCGTGATCTTGAGTAAGAGATTGAATCTTAATCTTGGAATAAAAAGGATTTCTATTGGGGCAATCTGATCCATTATCGGGATTCAATCCGTAGCCTGCCGTATCATTTCTTTTTCCAGTATTCAAAACGCAGGGCTTCACTAAATCAACTCTTATGAAATCTCGAATCAGATCATTTGCCCTTACTTCAACAAAGGAAGCACAAACTTCTTCTATAGAACTTGTTTTTTTGTTGTCTTGATCCCAATTCAATACTAAACAAGTTCGAACTAATTGAATACTTGTGTGAGAAATTCCTCGAATGGGTTTGCCATTTCCGTAAAGAATATAATTGACGACTCGGAGTTGTACATTATCCCGTTCTTGCAACGAATCCTGGGGAAAAAGTGTTGCTAAGTTTATGCCATCTGCTATTTCGTATGTAACTACGGGTCGAACCGAAACAAAATACTTTTTCTTGATAGGTGTAACCCGTTGGACATAGATCCAATTTTTCCATTTTTTTGATTCCTTAGAGTTTTTTTTTTCCATTCCTGGCGGTAGCAAGATTCCGCTATGTCGAGAGATTTTATTTGTCTCTCCAGGAAAATGAATATTTCCAGAAAAGATTTTGAGTTCAATCCTTTTTTTTTTTCTCTCCACTCGGACTAATCCACCTACCTGACTTCTTGTATTTAAGGCGATCTCTGTATCGACTCTAATGATACTATTGTTCCGTACCATTATGGACGAAGACCCAGGTAAGATATGCACTTCCTCGGGAATGAAAAAAAATCGATCTACTTTCGTTTGGTATTTCGTCCTCAATTCTTTTGCTCCTCGATATTCAACCAAATCCTCTTTTTTTACAAGAGAATCCACCTCTACGGTCCCATATTTAGTAATTCCCGAGCCGCTTCTTCTGTATCGGGGATCGTCGAAGTAAGCAAGAATACTATTTCTACGTAAAATACCAGTTTTGGGTATTTCAATGGAGATACCAGAATAAGGCATTGGTTCTTTCTCTCCTTCTTGCGAATATTGGAATGGAATGATGAATCTATTTCTTCTCCTCTTCGCCAAGAAATCCGAATTCTCGTGGAGAATGGCAGAATATATAAAATTCCAACAATCGTTGGGTATGCTTTTGTCAGGTCCTGAATAATCAAAAAACCTACCCCCCCTCCCCCCACTGGAAGGATCCGAACTAAACGATTTGCGTCTCACTCGATCATTAGTCACTGAGAAGTCAGAAATTGATCTTTGTTCTAAAGAAAGAGAATAAACATTCATTTGATCTTGATCTTTGTGTAGAGAAAAGAGTGCTCGATTAGATTTGCACGGATTTCCTGATAATATCCATAAATGGCTTGTTTTTGGTAATAGATGAACATTACCATACGTGTATTCGGGGGTATGGTATACATTGGTACTCCAGTGCATTTCTCCCTCTGAATCAGAATAAATATGTTTTCGAACTTTTTCTTTAAAACTTAAAGCGGATGCTCCGGCACGAATCTCAGCAATCACTTGTTCCGATTCTACATATTGATTGTTTTGAACTAAAATAAAACTTTTTGGGGGAATATTCACTTTATGTAGAATATCCCGACTTTCAATAGTTACATAAAGGTCTATATAACATAGAAAGGCAGGATGCCCATGCCGTGTACGTGTGGGATGAACCAAATCCTCATGAAATTTAATTTTTCCATTCGAAGGAGCTCGTACATATTCTGCAGTACCACCTGTGAACACTCCACCGGTATGAAACGTTCTTAATGTTAGTTGAGTGCCCGGTTCTCCAATTGATTGACCCGCAATGACACCCACCGCTTCCCCCAACTCAACTAGGTCGCCATGAGTGGGACTCCGACCATAACATAATCGACAGATCCAAGAAGTGCTCCTACAAATAAAAGGAGTTCGAATATATATTGATTTCGCTTGAAAGGTTATGAAGCGATTGACAAGTCCAATCCCAATATCCTGGTTTCGGGCAGCAATGCACCGTGGACCCATATATATGTCATATGCTAATACATGACCAATTAGTCTTTGGATCCAAATTTTTTCTTCCATACTATTTTGAGGACTCGCCGAAATACCTCGGATAGTACCACAATCTGTTCTACGTACAACAATGTGTTGAACTACTTCAACAAGTCTACGTGTGAGGTATCCAGCATCGGATGTTCGTACAGCAGTATCCACAACTCCCTTGCGAGCTCCGTAGCAGGAAATAATATATTCTGTTAAAGAGAGTCCTTCGCGTAAATTACTTTGAATGGGTAAATCAATCATCTGTCCTTGGGGATCCGACATTAATCCTCTCATACCTACTAATTGATGCACCTGAGATGCATTTCCCCTAGCTCCTGAAAAAGACATTATATGGACTGGATTAGAAGGATCGGTCATTCGAAAATTAGTATGCATTTCGTGTCTCAAATATTCACTTGTAGCATACCATATCTCAATAGATTGACGTAATTTTTCTACAGCGTGTACATTCCCATAATGATGGTGTTTTTCCAAAATCAAACCTTGTTGTTCAGCATCTCGGACTAGCCATCCCTTAGAGGGTATTGTTAAAAGATCATCAATTCCTAATGAAATGGATGTAGCGGTGGCTTGTTGGAAACCCAGAGTCTTTACTTGATCCAGTATATGTGATGTATATGCCATTCCGAAGTGATCTATTAATCTGCTAATAAGTCGTTTCATGGCAGTTCCATCTATCGCTTTATTGTGAAAGACCAGATCTGCACGTTGTTCCGCCATAAGTACCTCCGTAGTCCGCTTAGTAGGATTCAACAATGAGTTTTGAGCCAGTGGTTCGAAGACTTCCTTTCCTCGATCTTTATTCACATAGAAATTCGGGAATTGTTATAAGGTAACAGTTGAACCAGAGAGGCAAAAATAACTACAGATAGTACATAATTACCTAGGTACCGCCGTATGAGTAGGCCCGACAAAATCCCTGTATGGCTTCTTCTATTTCTCGATAGAAAGAAATATGGCCAACAGTGGTTCGAATGTATATACAAAGGATTTCTTTTTTGACACTTTTTACTATTAGATAATGCCCATAAATTTCATGATAGGTACCCAAGGATTCATATTGAACTTCGATTGGAACTTCTCTTAAGGAAATGACACGTTGATCTAGTCGCCACCGGAGCCACAAGGGAGTATCTAAATGGATTCGTTTCTGCCGATAAGCGCCAAGTACATCATAGGAACTACAAAAATAGGGTTCTTTTTCTTTTGTATACCGATATTTAGTATGGTCAACTGTTTCATTTTGATAGTTCCTGCGATTCCATGGATTATACCTATTTGCACAAACACCTTGACGATTTCCGATCGTTAATACATAGAGTCCAATAAGTATATCTTGAGTTGGTACGGAAATAGGACTTCCTATAGCTGGAGACAGGAGATTCATATGAGAAAACATAAGTAAACGAGCCTCCGCTTGCGCTTCCAAAGATAAAGGTACATGAACAGCCATTTGATCCCCATCAAAGTCTGCATTGAATCCCTTACAAACTAATGGATGTAAACAAATAGCACGTCCCTCTACTAAAATGGGTTGGAACGCCTGTATACCTAATCTATGGAGGGTGGGTGCTCGATTTAGCAATACGGGATGACCCTGCATAACTTCTTGAAGTATTTCCCATACAATGGGCTCTTTTTCTCGAATTTTACTTTTCGCAATCCCTATGTTGGAAGCAACGCGCTGCCTTATTAGACCTCGAATTAAAAATGTCTGGAAAAGCTCTATTGCTATTTCTCGAGGCAATCCACATCGATGTAATGAAAGCGAGGGGCCCACGACAATGACGGAACGCCCCGAATAATCAACTCGCTTACCAAGCAGAGTCTCGCGAAATCTTCCTTCTTTCCCTTCAATTACATCTGAAAACGACTTGTAAACTTTATTATAACCATCCCTCATGGGTTGACCGCGAATACCATTATCAAGAAGTGTATCCACGGCTTCTTGCACCAACTTCTCTTGACACATTACTAATTCCCCTGGCGTGGATCTACTTGTTGTTAATAGATCAGTAAGGGTATTGTTCCGATAAATAACTCTTCGATAGAGTTCATTAATATCCGAACTCATTGGCTTACCCCCATCTATCTGAATGATTGGTCTCAACTCGGGAGGAAGAACTGGTAATAGGGACAAAACCATCCGTTCTGGTTCTACATTTGTTCGAATAAAATGTTTAGCTAATTCTATACGTCTAACCAAAAAATCCTTTCGTCTTCCTATTTTTCTATCTTCCCATTCATTGCCAGTGGACCCTTCTTCCCCTAATTCCTTCCATTCCACCAATGAACAATCTATAATAATTCGCAAATCTAGATCGGCTAATTGTTCTCTGATAGCACCTGCTCCAGTAGATATTTCTCGATTTCGAAATGTATCGAAGCCTTGGGTAGTAAAAAAAAGTGGGATGCTATATTTCCGAGATTGGATTTCATATTCGAATAAACCTCGTAATCGTAAGAAAGTAGGTTTTTTAGCTACGGGCCTAGCAAAAGAAAAATCTGGATAGGTTCCCTATGGGATTCCCCCCCTTAAAAATCGGACGTGAGTGTTTCCTCTCATCCGGCTCAAGTAGTTACATCAAATAAGGAAAGGACTTCCTACTTTCAATTAAAAAAAAAAAATTTTAAATTTTTGTTCTAAAGAACCTCATAGAGATCTACCCATTACTCAAGTTAGCGGCGAAAACCAACCAATATTTTATTGATTCATTCTTACTTTGACTTTTTGAATTAGTTATTCAATCACGACATAAATGAAATTTCATTGAATTGAGTAGTCTATTTCCCTTCAAATTAAAAACGAAAACCCCCTTACTTTTAGTTAAAGGGATAGCTTGGAACTCATAAGGGATTTACTTGTCTATTTTTTGTTCCGCTCGGTCGTTTAGGTCCCTACTTTACCTCGACGGTTATACCATGATGTCCCTTGAAGCATATATGCGATAGATAGACTCCTGTAACCGTGTTAGATTCGCTTACTTGAAAGGAATCTCTTTCGAAAAGAAATAGAATGGTTAATTCCACGAAAGAAGTTTCTTTGTTAACGAGGTATACCTAGCAATTCCTATTCCTATATTAATTGACCATGGACCAACCCCCCTTCCTTCCTATTTTGATATTTCGAAGTATTGATCACACCCATACATAATTCTGAGCTTCATGTTCCTCCTCTAAAAAGACATGTCAGAGCCGGGGGCATCCCCAATCGGATTGAATGGGATGACAGTTTATCGTCCGAATCTGTAAAATCAAAATTTGGATCAAATCACACATCGCAATAGACTAGGCCTTCTAATTCCTTAAGGGGTTTATCTAACAAATTTGCGATATAACTAGGAAGACGTTTCAAATACCACACATGAGTCACTGGACATGTCAGTTTGATGTATCCCATTTGATATCTTCGTGCCCGAGAATCCGCAAATTCGACTCCGCATTGTTCACAAAAATTCGGGTCTTCTTTTTCATCTCCGATCACTCGATAATTTCCACAAGCACAAATTCCACTTTTTATGGGCCCAGAAATTCTTTCACAAAACAATCCATCCTTTTCCGGTTTATTCGTTTTGTAATGAAAAGTATAGGGTTTTGTCACCTCTCCAACAATCTCGCCATTAGGTAGGATTTTGTTGGCCCACGCACTTATTTGTTGAGGAGAAACTGATCCAATTCGAAGTTGTTGATGTTTATACCGGTCGATCATAGAACAAAAATAATGATTCATTCCGATCAAGCTTCCTTCCTATGAATCTGGAAGTCCTTCTCAGATAAAAGGAAATGATTCAGTTCCAAAGCCAAAGATCGTAGTTCTCGAACGAGTAGTCGAAAAGATTCTGGAGCATCCCCGGGATTAGCTATTGTTCCTCCAATGATCGTAGTACCAAGTACTTCCTGGCGAGATCTAATATGATCAGATTTATAAGTAAGCATCTCTTGTAAAATATGAGCAACACCAAACCCCTCTAGGGCCCAAACCTCCAT